TACACGCTTATATACTCTTACTAAAAGACTCACTTGACTTTCATTTTGCTTTCATTTTCCCTGCTCAATCTCCTAAGGGGGGGGGAACGGGGGCTGCTTTTCCCTGAGTTGGAGTTATGTTAGAACGGTGGCTGATCTGGAGTTCAACTCCTCTCCAAGAATATTTGAATATAAGATCCACCCCCATAGATATAGCAGTTTTTTCGAGTTCTTTTCTATCCGCAAAACCAAGGCCATCAAGAGATAGACCAGAAAGAGGATTTGCATACAAAGTCAAAAAATTACAAACCAAAAAAGTCTATCATTTTCAATAAAGGAACTCAAGAAAGACATGATGGACTCCATCATACACTTTTTTTCTTCGGTTGTATGTAAACCCCACCCTTCACCCCCACCCCCTAAAGGGGTAAAGAAGGGCTCTTTGGGGTCTAATTTCCTTTCTATCTGACAGGACAAACAAATAGGAAGGGAGGGTTCTTTCATTGAGTTTTTTTTGTGGTTGGTTGTTGACCAAGAGAAAGCATGGGAGAAAGAAGCATCAAACATTTCCGATGAGATCCATGGAGCAATTCTTAGATAGCAAGCACTAGCTCCCGGTGCGACTTCATACATAAAAAGCAATCAAAGCGCTCAGAAAACAGCGGACCTGTATAGGTCGACCCAATCATGATATTGAAGGATAGGACCTTTATCTCGAAAAACTGTGGTTTTAGACCCACCTTTCTGGCTTGACTAAGAACCCTTTCGAGCATCTTAATCTTATTATATATATGCTAATACTATGTACGGACTTCAAGTTGTAGGAAGCGATAGTGCTTTAAGGAGTGGAAGCTGCTCTGTTAGTGAAAGCGGTTAGTTTTAGTAGGAAAAGTAAGTTAGTAGGAAAAGTAAGGCGTATAAGGAGGGGGGTCCCCCTCCTGAAACCTGGAGCTAGAGGGGCTTTTCTCTGTATGCACTAGTATTCAACGCAGTAATGTTGGTTAGGCGAAGACTGATGTATAATTTAAGGTAGTGAACGATCATACAGACTCTTTTTCGTCTGCACCGTCTTATCAGTGAAGGGAAGCGCGCACTCTCCTTCTTAATATTAATAGTAGCTGCCCTTCCTTTGATATCTTCTGATATATTGAGAATGCTGCAACAGTTTGGTTTCACCTCTAGATGGTGTGAGTGGTTCCGGGCTTGTGTATCCACTTCATATTCCATTTTTTTCTACTTGCTCCCCCCCTGACTTGGGGGTTCCCTCGATGTCGTTGGATGAAACTGGTGGTCGGATTACCCCTTCGTACGGTAACAAATCCCACGCATATCTTCTTTGTCTGTCGCACCGTACGTCGCCCGGCTTAGAGTAAGGGGCAGCCTCCCCAACAGACGTAGGTTGCGTATGAGCCTCCAGGAGGACTCTGGCACCCGAACCGTAAACTGTAGAAATGGGTCCCGAACTAGAGGTGGTTTGATGGGTGCTCTTTGGGTTCTTAGATCAGGCGGCTACTTTACTCACTTAACACCCTAAGTAGGCGGGGGGAATCAACACCCCCCTCAACTGCCAATGGCCAAATCCTTACCCATACGAGAACTTGACTGAGCTAAATTAGCGACTTTTCGATCTGCTGTGGCCCACTAAAGAAACTCTAACCTTACAATGTTCATTATGGAATACTTCGTATCCATTTTACCTGCCTTTCATTTCATAATACGATTAGCCTAATCTGCAAAGGTCGGTGAAGTGCAGAAATGCAGGATGACCAAAAACGAACTCACGGAAGTTCGATCAACTATTCCCATTTTCTTTTGACAAACACAATGAAAGCAGTCGAGACTCTCTTTCTGTAGGAGCGGTGCACCAAAACTGAGAGTTTAGTCAAGATCATCGCCGAAGTCCTCGTAGCGGAAGTCAAAATATCGGGCTTTCACGCCCGGCAACAACATTCTTTTCTCTATCTGCCTAGTCGAAGTCCCTTCTGTTCGAGTCCAAGGCCGGTTCAGTCGTGCAATTAGGAATGAGATAATGAAGAAAGATAGTGGTTCAGAGAAAGTGCTTTTCATCTATCCTAGAAAAGCTGTCCAGCGAGCCTATGTCATAAATAAGTAAATCCTTTTTCCTGCCTCACAGACCTGTGATCAAAGAGCGATAGAATTGAAGAAAGTTCTGAAGAACAGGTTCGACGTAGTTGAGTAGATCAAATAGAGCTAGTCAGCTCAGTAGGTTCCATAAAGTCGTTGAGTAGAGAAGCAGGGCAGCCTTGTCTCTGTCCATGAGCTCAGTGGGTTCTGTAGATCGATGAAACAAAGTAGGCAATGTGGAAGACTGCGTTGAGAAAGACGTCTAGCTAGCGCTAAACTAGAAAGGAAATAGGGGTCGTCCTGCATGCAATTAATAGAAATTCAGAAGAAGGAGATTCAATGCGATATAAGCTAGATCAATCCATTCCTCTTAGACGCACTCTTCTATTTCTTACTTTTTTGGGCAGGCGAGCTAGCTGTGGTGCCGCCTTACCTTAAGAAAATGCTCAAATCAGTCTTCAAATGCGCTCTGGAACGAAATGATAATAGATAGTGTGATAGGGCAAGTTGAGGGCTCATCTCGAGCGAAAGGAGGAGCTAAGAGAGAAGGTCTGTTGGGAAAGCGAGCACCTTATTTCATGATAAGCGAGTAAGGGTCAATATGCAACTAAGTAAGGATTTGGAGAAGATCTCTTGCTCTGAGGTCTCTGTTCCCGGTTGAATCCTTAGCTGTAGCTCAGCAAAAAGAATAAGAAGATTCGGATGCTTAAGACATGCATCTCGCTAATAGAGTTTAAGATTATAGTCTCAGCTGTACTCTAACCACCGATGGCAGTGACAACTACCGAGTCTATTATTGGCTGTACTCTAACCACCAATGACAGTGACAACCAAAGATTCCATGATCAGATTTGACCTACCATAGTGCCAGGGCCGGCCGGGGCTTTGGGTTGAATGCAGACCTTATAGCTTCTTTATTGACCTTAAATATACAGAATATCTATAAAGGTAGATTAGATTTCAACCACATGTATTGCGTAGATCCATTATTTTCTCTTCATAGGTCTTGAGGGAACAGAAGAGGGGAGATTGAATGCATCCCTGATTTCCTCTTCATTCACCAGGCCGTCACGCACCCTTTCTCTTGATTGATCTTGACCTTCCTTCCCCCGTACCCGTACTCAACCTACCAATCGGCTGATTCGCCGGTATTATGGGGCATCAGAGCCACCGACCCACTCGCGTGAGTCTGACAGGTGCGCCTGATTCATACTTCCTGCTTGTGACAACTTAGCTTACTTATCTCTATTCTTTATTATCTAGAAGTAGACCTTATTATCTAGAAGTGGCACCTGGAGCTTTACCCATCATTTCAAGTACGCTCAAATCGAAAGTTTGACGCGTTGCTTTTTAACAACAAATTTGGATCAAGATTGACACGCATTAATCATTCACTACAATTTAAGGGAATTTCTTCCTGGACTCCACATATAAAGAAAGGTAGGACTTCAATTTCACCTCAAAAAGTGGCTATTGAGCAAAGATTCATAAACGAATCCTTCGAAGACGGGGAGTATGAAATGGGTCTAACCTCTTCTGTTTAGAGAAGCGGCTTCCAAAGCTTGATGATCGAGGTAGTGCTCCTTGCTTACCATGGAGCAGGGGTGTCAATCTACAGAAATGAAAATCATAGATCTAGGCGTATATTCTATTAGTTATTCCATGGCAGGTTTTTTTTGCTAAAAGGGCAGCTTTCTCAAGTGATTCATGGGATACAAGATACTGGTCTTCTTTGAAATGAAAGCCCTTGATCATGATTGGAGTCCCGATATCGAGTGGTTCCCTATTTCTGTGTTGAAGTCACGAGGTCCTTCTTTTTGTATTTCACCCGCTCGATCCAAAGAACACTAGGCACAAGACGCTTCACTTGTGAATAAGATTTTTCCTGTGGAGAATTACGGGAGGTCTTTCTGATCGCTTTGAAAACGCTGCCTTCGCTTGAAAGACAGACCATTCCGGCGCACTAAAAAAAAAAGGACTTCTTTCATTCGATCCTCTCAAGAACCGCCTTCTTGTTAGTCTCTTAAGTGCATGACTATCAATCTCCGGGGCCAACTGCACGCGCCGAAGGGCCCTCTTTTTCCTTTTTGGTTAGGCTAATGCTCCACCAATGGGACGAGACTAGTCTAGTTGTTCGTCTATCAGGGAGCACCGGTCCTATAGAAGGATATACATAGAGGTTTCTAAAAGAGAACAAGTATGCTGTAATTACATCAATATATAACTTGCATATGAAACTTCCGCTTTCGCTTCACTAAGCACAGTTAGCCCAGCTGCACCAAGCCCTGTCTTACCGGCCAAGAGTTCCATTCTTCCAACTCTGAATTCATCAGCCCAGTCAGAAGCTATTTTCTTCGAAATGGGTCACTGCGAGTTGTTCGTTCAGCCTTTCGCCTATCTGAGCCTTTCTTCTCCTCCCAGTGTCCTAGATTCCCCATCGCTCTGTTCTTCCTATGTAGGAACCCCATTCTTCACTCAACGGACTTGAACCATGTCTCTTCACGTGAGTCGACACCTGCTTCCATTATTTTCTTTCTAACCAATTCAAAAAGATCAGCGAACGCTACTGAATATGGCCAGCCAGATCGTTATGTCTAAGACAGTGGGCCTTTGATCGGAAACTAGAATCAAAGAAATACAACCTCGAACTCCCGCACTGGAAATCTACCGATTCACACTGCAACGTCTATTTCACTCCACAATCTGTCGATTCATAGCTTCACCAATCGTACGCTTATTGAACTAGACCAATCTTAGCTTAGGCTTTGAACTAGACCGACCCATCCGCCGCTTCTCACTTCCATCTTCAATCGGTTCCACTCTATCTTCGTATCCCGTTCCGAGGGAGATGCTCCTTTAGAGCTGGTGGGGAAGGTCAGGTCAGACTCTGGTTGTCCAGGGTAGTACAGGTTGGCAAGGCGATCGTAGATCGGAGACGCGACGGGAGAACGTAGTGAGGTCGGCTGCTCCGCTTGTCAGTCAGAGTATAATAAGCAGCATAAGCAAGCTATAACATCAGAAGAAGTGGAAGACGTGTTTCCAGTTCTTTTGAAGATTCCAATTACTTATTTATAAGGAGGGTTGGAAAACTGCCATCCGCGGAGAAGAGAACCGATCTTATCTCTTTCCATGTCGTCGTAGTCGATCGGCACAGGCCAGAGAGGCGACGAGCTTAGGGTCGACGAGGAGCCTATGGTCCTTTTTAGAGAAAGAACCAGAAGATATGCAGCAGCAGCGTGAGGCTTTCGTTTCTATTGAAAATCCAACATAATATATAAGCCACAGCCTGGTTGGTTTGATCCTTGCCCTTATATGACCCTGATTTTCTCCTTATATGAATAGCCTCGGAGCCAAAGGAAGGCACCCACGCAATAATCCGTTGGTGTAACGCCATGACCAACTTGAATTGCACTTGGCGATCGAAGCTACGTTGACCAGACCGGGTACTTCAATGCAAAAGTATAAAACCACCAAGTAAGAAGAGTACCTTGCAAAGTGTACTTGCTTGCCTTTTCCCTCCGTAGCCAAGACTCACCATGAGAAAACCAACTCATTCAATCGGGCCCTACTAAGGGAGGGGCGGGCCTTGTACAAGGAGGAGGAGAGCTACATTAATAAACAAAGTACGAATTGAGAGTAGTTGACCATTTATTGTAAGGTCAGGAATGGTACGTACGTATGATAGCCAGCCGGAACGAATATTGACTTTTTAACGGTTTTCGGCTACCATGAGGGCGAGGTTTTTTCATGTCTGGTCTTCTGGCCATGCACTCACTCCCGTTACGAGAATGTCTTCATTTGCAGCTCACCACAAATAAGGTTTTCCAGGCGAGGTGATATCGACTCAGGGCCTCTTGTGGGCGTCATCTAATGGACTTGTACCATCAAGGCAAAGGCAGAAGTCGAATCAAGCAAAGGTCCTCTGACATTAGCTAGTAGCTGCTTTCCTGGGACTTGCACTTGCTTCTTTTAGAGAAGGCTTGCTTGGCTCTATTTATGCTATTTCCATCCACTTGGCCATGACTGTTCTTCGCGAGTATCTTTCGTCTCTTCCTGGGAATCCAATGCATATGATTCAAGAAATAAGAGTTCCACCATTAGATTATGAGAAGAGTGGCAGATGAAGCATCAATAGTAGGGCTGCGAGTAAGCTTTAAATATACAATTTAGATAAAGAATTCAAGTAAAGGCGGAGCTAAAGTCCAGTCCGTGCTTTCAAGTATTGACGATTTAGTACATTCTGAAGCAACCAAGTGATGGTAACATAGACAGGTACCTGAGATTTAATAGAATGTAGGTTCAAGATCTGATCTTGGAAAGGGGGTGAGAGCCATGCTTCCTGCAAAAGACGAAGATGATCAATGAAACCCTCTCTGACTGGAAGCTACTATTAAGGAGGAGTCAGTCACACCATCGATTCCAGGTGCTTTAAAGCAAGTACACCATAATTCCTAGAAAAGTGTTTCATATATTAGCTCGTCTTATGATGAATCCATTTGACTGATGATCAAACTACCGGCTCACTACGTAACCTACTTTGATGTTTCGTCGGTCTTTTTTTCCCCTTCCCTTGAAGCGTACACGAGTTTATGTACTAGCCCCAGTGTACATAGCAACTAGAATGAGTGGTCAAATCCTTTTGTGGAGTCTTTCACAATTGTAGGAATTGCGTTTCAGCTTTCTAAATAGGAAGAAGGGGGAAGTTTCAGTCCTTGGTATCCCATTCCAAACATTTGAGTGCTTTTGGCCTTTCTAAGATAGAGATGTCCGCTCGCACTTTAGATCTTCACCTGGGTCCCAACTAGACGTTCACCCGCTGACATGCCTTCTTTGGACGAGATGATGGTATATGATATATAGGAACCCTGCGTCATCAGGACAACTTTGCCTGCTGCTTTATCTCCTTCTTCCCTTTGATTATTGGGTACGACCTGGGGTCTTTTCTTTCTCCCTTTTAGGGAGCCGAGCCCGCGTCTTGACGATCTTTGCAGCTGCATGAAAAGGATAGCGGAATGGCTTGGCTTTAGGTGTTTCATACATGGCTAGGACTGTAGTCTCAAATTGACGACTTACTTGAAGTGGCCTATAGCTAATTTAGAATTCCCATATTAAGAATGAGCGATGAGAGTTTCTGTCTTTTCTTTTCTACACGAATCGGGTGAGGTACTTTGTTATGATCTCCCACTTGCTGCTTGTCATTTTGGGTATGCTAAATCTAGAAGAGAAAGAAAGCTTTTCTGGTAGTATTTGCTGAGCTTTAGATCCTTTCTTATCAACCAATCTACATTCATTACACGAAGCTTTAGCTGTAAAATACCCCTATTTGAAGGAGTCTGCTGTCACGCACTTATAGATCTATACGTAACTAAAAGCAACTAATCGCAACTTCAGAGTCAAGGGAGGGCTCTTTGTTTCATATCTTTCACTTCTTCTTTCGTAGATGTACTTTCTGGCTGATCTAAGAAAGACAAAAAAGAGCGGTTTAGACACATGTTGATAGCAGCTTTCTATAAAGCAAATTGTAGTGGTTGAAAGAAAGTAAGTAGTTCAAGCCAGATACCCGGAAATACTCGGTCAAAACGGCTTTGCTCGATAGATGTAAGTACGATCTCTCTAGAGAGTAAGGGCCGGGTCAACAAGTAATGTAATGATAGAGACCAGAGAATCGCCTTTCCCTGGGCTACTCATAGTTAAGAGGAGAACTTGATCCTAGTGGTTCACCAGAAGGTTACCAACCCAACTAAAGAGTATAAGCTTGAAGCTTTCATCGATGAAGCAGGGCCTAATAATAAAATAATAACGAGCGAATATCCAAATTTGAAGAAAACGGAGGGCGAATGCGCTTGAAGATGGTATAATCTCTCCCTCTCGATTTGAGAGCCTAAGAGCAAGAGCTTTTTTAAGATTAAGGGAAGAGGTGCGATCACCAAAAGAAATTGATTTCAGATTCCCCTTGGGGCTTGGATCATTGGTTCGATTCCTCTGTGAAGATACACCTAATCGGGAATGCCCTTAGGATAGGTTAAGAAGTGAAGGAATCAAGACCATATTGGTCACATAGTGATGTTTACTCACTATATGACTCAACCGGTCCTGGTGCTTCATGGCACACATGATCCACCAAGACATAGAAGAACCATTTCTTTGTGCTCAGCAAACCAGGCTAGGAAAACCTCTGTTTCAGAAGCAGAAAAGAGCCTCACTTACTCTAAGATAAGTAGCCCGAGGCATGCCCTGCCTCTTACTGGTGATAGTGCAGGGCCAGCCAGGTGTTCGGAGTATGAATCGTCACTTCCTGTTTATGACACCCATGGATTTGGGGAATTTATCATAACGGGATAACGAAGCGCCTCCCAGAGCGTACCACTCAAAGAACAGTCTGGCGATCAATAAGAATGTGCAGGCGATGAGGGTTTAGACGATTCTTGATAGGAAACACGAGCGCTGTTATATCGCTGAGTTCAAGAACGACGAGGAGCGTAGTAATGGCAGCGTTGAGCGAGCTTGCAAGAGGCGAGAGGCTGTGAGTCAATTCGATAGGGTTTTTCCACTTCACTCTCTGTCAAAGAATAGAATGAATGTGATTCCGGGAACATGGACGGAAACGAACTACATACAAAAGGACATATTCTTTCTTTAGTAAGATTACTCTGGGGAGCATAGTGAGGGCATTCCATCCTTTAGGGAGCGAGACTGTGCCGAAGCGTGTAGAGCTGAGGTGGATTAGTGCATTTAGTTGGGCCACTTACAGTAGAAGTGCATAAATCCGAATATGAATCATCAAGGGAAGAATATGAATAGATATGATTGTTGGCGGATTATTGTTCTCCGAGATAGTAGGAATAGGAGTTCAACCCCCTGCTTCGCGCTTGGAGAACGAACGTGAGGACCAGGAACGCACATAGTTTTGAAGGCCTCAGTGGCGTCAGTAGACATGTTTTAAAAGTGTCGATTCCGAGTCCAAGGTCGATAAGAAAGATTCCGAGGTTGATAAACTAGAATATCCCAGTCCCATATGATATTTATTGATTTCCAGTAATATCGATGCCTGCCTTAAGATTGAACACTTGTCCGGTCGAAACAGAAAAAAAAGAATAGAGTCTCGTTCGTCAGGGTCTCCAGTGAGGTCGCTCCGGTGGGCTATTAGGTGAGGCCAACACTGAGAGGTCTTCTTCAGTTGTGGGAGTTCCATATACAACATATATTCAGTTGGGAGTGTACGATCGGGTGAATGCCCTCTTGTAAATGCCTTGACACTTCTCCATCAGATTTACAATTTCGTTTTTCAAAAACAGAAAGGTAAAAATTATGTACCAATACAGGTAAAATGTAAAAACAAGTTGTATAGCTCAACTTCGTCGAGCCTTGTTTTTCTCGGTCCTGCCTTTCTGTTTTTTCCCCCAGAGCCTGAGGTGTCGATGTCGGTTGGGATTTCCCCTGCACTCCTTCATTGTTGCCCCTTTATTAGTAAGGTTGATTGGTTCAAAACCTCGTCTCCCGGGTCCTTCCTTTGACCCTCCTGAGCTGCAGAGTCCCCGATCCCTGTACCGACGACTTCAGGACATTGAGATTCCCCTGTAGGTAAACATTCCAATATACCCAGTGAGATTGAGGGTCGACGTAGTTGAGGAAGGATTTCATTACTCTGGCTGCCGAAAGTGGTAGACCTTCTTCATTTCTTCACCATTGCCAAGTCCCCCCGGCGAATGCACGGGTCATATGGTGCATCACAGGGGCCTGGAGAACTGGTAAAAGGAATCGTTTCGTTAGAGAAGACTGTGTCTGAGCAAGCAATTTCCACAATGTACCCTGGGAAGGTTGGAGAGGTCGAGTCGCGAAAGCACTCAACTGACGAGGAGATTGAATCCGCGAAACCGTTTATTAAAATAAATAGGATGCTTCTCCGCGCCAGGATATGAATGAATAAGTTTCCTACCTATGGCTAGAAAGAAGTTCCTAATCTCTGCCATTGCAAAACCCCGACATATTGGTCTCCATCCTAATCCGTCCCGCCTCCCGGCAAGGACAAGAAGTGAACGCAAAAAGGTCAGATAGTCTAAATCTAAAAGGGAGGACTGCTCAGCTACTTAATATGGGTCCCGATGACACAAACAACGTTATCACCAAAGATCACATAAGCCCGCTCTGCTGTCAGGCTTAGAAAGTGCAGACTGAGATGCAAGCAGAGGTCAAGAGAGGCGTGGTAGCACAAAAGAAGTCCTATATAATAATCCTAGTCTGCTGCTCGCTTGTCATGAGCGGCGGTGGGCGCACTGTAGACAGCTTATGACCCACAGGGTCGAATTCGCCAAAGCGGAGGCCAATAATGGGCCAAACAGCGTCATCATCAGATGAGAAATCACGATTAGGGGCCGCTGATCAAAGGCAGGCATGGGATCAAGACTCAACTATTTGTTCAGGCCCACCACCAAATGGTTGAAGGGGTTACCCCGTTCGGAGAGACAGAGATATACAAGAAGAAGAGGTAATATTCCATATTGTGATTGTGCTGTGGCCTCCAAACAAAGTTCGCGTCTTGACGGGAAAAGGATTGACATCGAGTTCTAGCTTTTGAGATCAAAGGCTGGAGCCGGCTCGGCCCGGCAGACTACGCAACTCTTTGAGGTTACGAGGTGACGACATAGATTCACAATGGTTTTCACCTTAGCTGGATCAGCCTCAATTCCTCTTTCACTCACGATGAAAGCTAAGAGCTTGCTCGAAGACAGCCGGGGATTTTACCTCTTTTTGTTGAATTGATTCAGGGGCTCAAAGGTAGGCTCCAAAAGTTGCAAGATCATGCCGAGAAAGTCGAAAAGCCACAGGCTCTCGTTCATCTTACCAGTCTACAAGAAAGAAGGCAATGAGCAGTGAGCGCCAGGTAGAGCAGCTTTCTAGATAGGGGTAGTAAGGTACGAGAAGCGGTGGTATCGGGTTGAGCAGCAAAAGCTGTCAGGCGAGCAGTGGTCCCGAGTAGTTCATCAAAATCAGACCCGCAACGCAAGGGAAGAAGCGGGCGATAACCAAACTTCAGCAAGAGTAAAGTAAACAGAAGGATGAAGTAAGTGCAACAAGGGCCAGTCAACGAGAAAAAGGACCTTTACTCTCGTTTTCTGTCTTCGAATCTTGGTTCAGTTCGTTCCTCTCTCGCCCTATCTTACTAATATAATATAATAAAGGGGCTCGAAAGCTGCGAAGAAAGTCGAGCTGCTCTAATCGAGCTGTGAAATCGGTGTGGTGAGGTATTGGAAGTGTTCAGCGAATATAGAGAAAGACACTAAAAAAGAGCACCGTGCTATACTGGCAGCAAAACCAGGTAGGTAGCTTTCGCTAATGAGAGATGGGTTTGCGGCGGGTGTCGTAGATCCGCCATTAGGTATTCAGGGGCATGAGCAGGGGGCTCAGGTTTGGATCCCCGCTCTAGATGAAGAGGATTTTCGTTGAGGCTGAGTCCAAAGAGCCCAAAGAGGGACTCAAGTATTTTACTTTATAGCATTCCACCTTGCATTCATGTCAAATGGGGGAACTCTCTAGGTGAACCCCTGCGATATGGGTTAGATAAGTCTTGCTTTTGGTCAATTTCAGTCTGGTCTTAGGTTGCCGTTTCATCCTTTCGTGAGGACGATGTTAGATTTCTACAAGCGTGCTCCTGGTCAAGTCAATGGCAACTTCTACAAGATTCTTTGTGGCTGAGGGCCGAGAAGAATAAAACTATACTTATAGACTGAAGCAGTGTCTGGAGAAGGAGAGATTCAGAATATGCAGTTGAACCTCATCCATTTGGTGATCATTAACCCATTTGTCTACCACATACAGAGCCCTCTTAAGATAGTTTGTTGTCTAACACTCTCAAGACAGCATTCTTCTCCTGCACAGTTAAAAGGCGCCATATCCTGAGGCTATGAACTACTGCTGTCATCTCTTTTCTTTCTCTTGAACGGGTATACTTTTTTCTTCTCTGTTTTGCTTAGCTTTCGGCTTTCGAATGCTACCGGATGCCCTCCTTGAACAAGTACCCGGCTCAATCTGAGGCATCGGTGTGTACCGCGAGAATAATCTTGTAACTGAAGCACTGGTTCGCTCGGCTCTCTTCAGCTTGTCAAACGCCATTTGACAATCAGGAGACCAAAACCTTTTCTGTTTCTGGTCTTTCTTCATTCAAAAAGTCTGTTAACACTACTACTTTCTTCGAATAACCAATAAAAAGCCGATAATAGTTTGCCAAACCCAAGAAAGATCTCAATTCAGTGACCTTTGTGGGCGTAGGCCACTCAAGAATAGCCTTGACTTTTTTTTCTGGCAACCCCCAATACGATAAAAACTTAATCTCTGTCTGAGCGAAGCTGCATTTTTCCTGCTTTGCTTCAAATACAATTCATGCTCACGGCCAGGACTAATCTTAAATGTGGAACATGCTCTTCAAGGGTCCGGCTGTATACCACGATATCATCGAGGTAAACAACAAGAAAAGGGAAGGGGTCAATGTAGAGCGAAAAACTAAATTCATCAAATTACAGAAAGTGGCAGGAGCATTGGTCAGGCCAAAGAGTGATCTTTGAACGCTACTACGCATCCTTACAAATAGTATAGTGTAAGGTAGGTTTTGGGTATAGCAGGACTTGAACCCGCGACCATTAGGTTAAAAGCCCAATGCTCTACCAACTGAGCTATACACCCCAAAAAAGATGTAGTAGTAAATAAGGATTGGTGCGGAAAAGAAAAAAAAATATTCCCCCCTTTGGTCGAGAATATGGAATATTCCCTCTTCTTCTCATCATATTAAAGGAGCGCGGCTCTGTGCTCGTACTGCAGAGCAAGCGAAGAAAACGTAAGGGCGCGCGTTAGCACTCCTGCAAGAAAAGAAAACGGCCTAGCTAACGCGCCCCTTATTGAAAACTCAAGGAAAGCCTTGATCGATATGAGAAAGATGCGCTCAAGCACCCAACCTAGACTATACAAGGGGCTTGGGCTCGAAAGCCGGCCTTAGTCAACAAGCACCTTTATTAGTAAGGTTGCTTGTTTCCACTCATTGAAGATTCTATCTACAAAAGAAGGTCAACGGGGAATACTAAAGTTGCTCTCACTGACACCATCTACGAGAAGGTGAGGTCGTCTTTCTTTCCAGCCGCCATACGGTTCGCCTTAAAGCCTTACCTTAAAGAGGGAGAAAGGGAGGAGCTGTTATCTATGTAATTACTTGTTGGCCGTTGTTCCGGTCGAGCACTCTCTTTTCTTTGTCTAATTCCGTCTTTCCAAACAAGACTGACTTCTGACCAACCCGCGAAGGGTTGTGAGGTTGGACCAGTTACGAAGAATGAATCTATATCTGTGTACGGAAGTTGCTGGCCGCTCAACTGTTCGAGCGCAATGCAGTGGTGGTTGGTTCCGATTCGACAAGGGTAGAATGCCTGGTCGAAGGTCCAGTACAGTAGGTAGCAGGCGTGTTCGTTTTGGCTCCCGAGCGAGAACGATAAATAAATAGGCGATGCATCATCCTTGCTGCTACGTACGTTGACCTTGACTTGACGGATTCATCCAATTGAACCCACACTCAAAGGAGGACCACAAGCTCGAGGCTCGACGAAACAGAAAGTATCAGCATTAAGAAACTTCTTGGGGTTAGCAGTGAAAGAAAGAGCCCGGCATTCATTTCTTCATTCATATTCATAGCTGAGTCTACTAAAAGAGGGACCAGCCTCATCGTGGTGATTAGATCTCTGATCGTTCACCTCTAATGTGACACGTTCCCTCCCAGTTATATGATCAACGGGATCAGTCGGCTAGAGAGAGAGCGGGGCTATTCTTCTTCCGGGGAGGCAAAGTCGTCCCCTCTACTGATCGAACCCTCAGTTCGGAGGTCTTCGTCAACATGTTACGAGGCTCCAGTCTTCGGCGGGTCACGATTACTTGACTTAGAAAGGCGAAGATCTGGGCAAGGGAAAGCGCAGTGCGCCTGGTGCAAATGGCTTTCTTTTTTCATGATATACCAATCAGAATGGAGGGCCCCACCTACGTACATGATTGATAGAATCACTACTTAGGGAGGGGGCGGTCAACTTGATGCGGGAGAGGCATAAGTGCAGTTCGATCTTGTGGTGTATTCATTTGTAGTGAGTAGGGCCTCTTTCTCGTTGATCAGTTCGCCTCCGCTCTATTGAAAGGTCTCCATTCCTACGGCGGTTTTGTTTTGTCAACGAACGCGTCTCGGGCCGGATTGACTAACCTAACCCTTCCCTTAAGGGGGCTTTGCCATAGTTGGGTGCTCCGCTTTAGTGTGATTTACGAAGGCTAAGCTAGGTTTGGTAATACCCAAAACAAATAAAAAGAAAAAGAGATCGGGGTCGATAGTTGGCAAGGAACTTGATCCCCCACAAAAAGGGGGCAGCTGCGGTCGAACTCTAATTCTGGAAATAAGTCGGGGCCCTTTTACCAAGTCTACCAGATAGAAGATGATAGAGGGCCAACTATCGTTGCCTTGCACAAGACGGTGCCGTCTCACTTCGAGTTCCTTCCTTCGTAGTCAAATCTGATGATACGCTTCGGCGATGTTACCTACCAAATAAAAGGCCTGCTAGGTGATCGAAATCGCTCAGGTCAGTGAGGACTCACTCACTCACCTACTCCTTATCTATCTAATAGTTTCTTCTATCTACTGAATTCAAAAGGCGACCCGCCGCGCCGGGCTATAGGATAAGATACAGCTGTTGTACTACTTGACTGGTAAGAAAAAGCTTACGTAAGAACTGGAAGAGTCTTGTATTTACGGTAACCCTCTCTTCCGCTATTGGTGGACTGTTGCACATAAAGGCCGACAGAAGCAACCTTTCTTAGGTGGTAGTAATTGCGAACATCTGCAGCTGAGGGGAAGAGGCCTCCATGAGTAGGCCCAGTCATTTACCCACCTCTCACAAAGAAGTGTACAGCATCTCCATGGAA